TGGATGTTACCGAAAATAAAGAAGTTTTTTTTTTTTATTATCTTTTTTTTTTTTTAGAATAAAAAAAGAGACCCATTATTTATCCAATATTGATTTAATGCCTGAGCATTGATAATTTATATTATCGCGAGTCTGTATACAAAGCATCTTTCACCCTTTCCACAGCTATCAATTCCCCACTCAACTATTTCAAGAATCGGTCATTAGACAGTCCATTAACACTGGAAGTCTTGATAGCCTAGTCCTTCCTATACGAAAATCCTCTCTGGAATCCCCAGCACAAGGATTGACAGTCTTTTACTTTTAACCTCCAGCTTTTAAAAATCAAACAAGTATCGGAAGTTCGAATCCTTTTCCTATGCTTATGCTAGGCAAGGATTCGGCGACTTATATCAGCAAGCAAAGGTATTTCGGGTTTTTTATTGATCAGGCGACACCCGGATTTGAACTGGGGAAAAAGGATTTGCAGTCCCCCGCCTTACCACTCGGCCATGCCGCCAAAACGATAAAAATATATGGAAATATGCCCTTTTTGATTGGATTTGCATCTTGAATCCCATTTTCCTTATTCCCTTCCTAATAAAATTAATCTAAAAAAACCCTTCCTTTTTTGATTGGAGCCGGATCCTTCTATTAATTGTATAGTATCTAAAATATCAAAACACACAACGCCTAAAAATTTCCCTCCTTTTTCTATTGAAAGAAAAATTTTTGGTCGCACAATCCAAAATTAAGTCCAAATTAAATTGGACCCATTAACTATTGGCTGTTAATTCATGAAAAGTTCTTGGATCTCCAATAAATTGTGTTTCCTTAATGGCATAATAAAATGAAATTGATACATAACTAATCAGTATCCAAAATTTTCAATAATAAATCCTTTTCAATTTCAAGTATAACACCAATTATGTGTATATGTAAACCCCAGAACAGAAGTTGTTACACGGATATACCTAATCCGGGATCCTATTTATATATGATATGTCCATAGGGAATTAAGGTAATTAGCGTGCTTCAATTTTGAATTGAATATAATGAATAGCAAATAGAAATTATGATATAGGATGGTTTGCGTTACCCCAAGTTAAATGGGGATAAGGGATATGCCGATAGTCTTTAGTCTTCGTTTCGTGTGCTTAACTTAATAAATACAACTGCGCACTTCAATCGTATTCCGCGAATTTGACTAACAAATAGGTAAAGATGCCTCCCTTTTCTGCGAATAATTTTTGGACAACGGAATCCGCGAAAAAAGTTAAGTGCTAAATTAAATAAGGAGTAACCTCTATAAGGTTCCTTTATGTCTTTATCTCATTCATAGAGAACAGATCAAATCCTGAATCCATTTACTTTTTTTATAGTACCCAATCAGCGGATCCTAATATCATAGTAATAGGTAGAAATTTGATCACTTTTGATATTCTATACAAGATTCCATTCCATAAGTCTAAACGTCATAATTTTGTTTCCAGGAATGTTTTATGAATTCATTTCCATTTGTATCTGTTGCAAATTTTAATTTGGAGTTTTGAGTAAGTATAAATTTTTTTTTTATTTCTCTGCTCATACGTATTTCATGCATTACATCTATGATATGAAGTTGGGTAAAATTTCATGTGATTCAGTAAACAGAATATGATTCCATCATTGCTAGATCAATCCACATCATTATTAGACCGATCCATAGGGTTCGATGAAGAATGAGCCTTGGAAAATGAATGGGATTTTTTCGATAAATGGAAACTAAAAATGCTCCGGGATGGAAATGAGGGAATGTCTACAATACCTGGGTTTAGTCAGATACAATTCGAGGGATTTTGTAGATTCATTGATCAGGGATTGACGGAAGAACTTTATAAGTTTCCAAAAATTGAAGATACAGATCAAGAAATTGAATTTCAATTATTTGTGGAAACATATAAATTAGTAGAACCCTTGATAAAAGAAAGAGATGCTGTGTATGAATCACTCACGTATTCTTCTGAATTATATGTGCCCGCGCGATTAATTTTGAAAACCGGTAGGGATACGCAAGAACAAACCATATTTATTGGAAAAATTCCTCTAATGAATTCCCTGGGAACCTCTATAGTAAATGGAATATACAGAATTGTGATCAATCAAATATTGCAAAGCCCCGGTGTTTATTACCGTTCAGAGTTGGATCATAACGGAATTTCGGTCTATACCGGTACCATAATATCAGATTGGGGAGGAAGATCAGAATTAGAGATTGATAGAAAGGCAAGGATATGGGCACGCGTGAGTAGGAAACAAAAAATATCTATTCTAGTTCCATCATCAGCTATGGGTTCGAATCTAAGAGAAATTATAGATAATGTTTGCTACCCTGAAATTTTCTTGTCTTTCCCAAATGATAAGGAGAAAAAAAAAATTGGATCAAAAGAAAATGCCATTTTAGAGTTTTATCAACAATTTGCTTGTGTAGGCGGGGATCCGGTATTTTCTGAGTCCTTATGTAAGGAATTACAAAAGAAAT